ATTTCTTCTCCTATACAAAAACCAGCAAGACCTACCCCATTGGTAATTCCATCAATGACACCCTTATCGAAAAACTGCGTTAGTTCGGTTAATCCTCTTATACCCAGGGTAAAGACCCTAGTATAGAAAATATCTATATAACCACGATTATATGACCAACTGTATATCTTTTTTTTTACTTGATCCAAAAAAGACTTTTTCGGACTCTCTTTTACAAGGGAATTTTTTAAATATAAATTCTGAAAAAAAGAATAAGCAGATCCATAGAAGATATATGCTATGAATAGACCAAACATAGCTAGACTTACAGAAGAAATTGCATTAGTGATAAATTCATATGAATTTATGGAAGAATTAGAACTTTCCTGGAAAAAGCTTATTGAGGGAGTTAACCACTTTGATAATATGGTTAACTCCGCTATTCCATTATCCATTACTCCATTATCAAAATGGATTCCTATGGATCCAATGAACAAAGTAAAAAGCAGTAATATAAAAAGAGGGAATAGCATAGTATTTCCCGTTTCATGAGGATAGACAAAAGTGTTTTTAACCCCAAAGGAAGTACTAAAGGACCCTATCCTATTTCTTGTATTACCATGAATTTTGGATATATTTTGTGAAAAAAAAGAAACTCCACTCTTCGTTGTTGATAAAATGAAATCTCTATTCACTCCTTTGGGTATCCTTTTTCCCCATAAGGATATTGAATACAACGAGCCCTCTTTAGTGCTACTGTAATTTTGAAAATGAACACGCAGGTACCCATCAAAAGTAAGTAAATATATCCGAAACATATAAAACGCAGTTAATCCTGCAGTAAAAGAGGCTATTATTCCAAAAAAGGGTGAATACAACCAACTATTACTAAGGATTTCATCTTTGGACCAGAAGCAAGCAAGAGGTGGAATACCACAAAGAGAAAGCGTACCCCATAAAAAAGTAGTTCTTGTAATTGGAACGTATTTTCTTAAACCACCCATAAGAACCATATTCTGACTTTTATCTGGTGAATATCCAACAAGAGGTTCCATTGAATGAATAATGGATCCGGATCCCAAGAACAATAAAGCTTTCGAATAAGCATGAGTGATCAAATGGAATAAAGCAGCTTGATAAGAACCTATACCTAGAGCTAACATCATATAACCCAATTGAGACATTGTAGAATAGGCTAAGCTTCTTTTAATATCTCTCTGAGCAAGAGCTAAAGTAGCTCCTAAGAAGAGTGTTATTGTACCTACTAAAGAAATGAAACTCATTATTAAAGGTAGGGATATGAAAAGAGGAAGAAGTCGAGCTAGAAGAAAAATCCCCGCAGCAACCATAGTTGCTGCGTGTATAAGAGCCGAAATGGGAGTGGGTCCTTCCATAGCATCGGGTAACCATACGTGAAGAGGGAATTGTGCAGATTTTGCAACTGCACCAAGGAATAATAAAAAAGCACACAAAGTAGTAAGTAAGGAATTAATCCCATTATTAGGAATCCAGTTATTAGCTATTTTGAACAAATCCCGAAACTCTAAACTACCTGTTATCCAAAAAAAACCTAAAATTCCTAATAACAGACCAAAATCCCCTACACGATTAGTTACAAAAGCTTTTTGACAAGCACTCGCTGCAATTGGCCGTGTAAACCAAAAGCCTATCAATAAATAGGAACACATTCCCACAAGTTCCCAAAAAAAATAAATTTGTATCAAATTGGAACTAGTAACCAATCCCAACATGGAAGTATTGAAAAAACTTATATAAACAAAAAATCTCAAATATCCTTCATCGTGAGACATATAATCGTCACTATAAATAAGAACGAGGATTCCTACTGTAGTAATTAGTATTAACATAATAGAAGTAAGCGGGTCGATCAAGTATCCAAATTCTAAGGAAAAATCATTATTGACAGTCCAAGACCATAGATATTGATAGATAGAACTTCCATTTATTTGTTGAATAGATAGGTGAACTGAGAATACCATAGCTATACTTAAGAGTAAAACACTAGGAAAAGCCCATATGCGACGAAGATTTTTTGTTGCTGTCGGAATAAGAATAAGTCCAAACCCCATTGACATAATAACTGGAAGTGGGAGAAGAGGGATTACCCATGCATATTGATATGTATGTTCCATAAGAAAAGAAATGGAAATTTTTACTTCAATTTTTTTATAAAATAAAATTGTTTCCGATTCACCAAACCAATTCTTATCTCTTTCTGAAGGAATAAAAAAAAAAAGAATAAGACAAAATACTGGAATTCTTCATTTTTCCAAATTTCTCTCATTGAAATAATCAAAAATGAAGAATGGGTTTACTTGGTTAAATTCAAAAAGTTAATCAAATAACTTTGTTACTTAGTTATTATCTAAAGAAGGATATTTATTAAAATATAAAAAAGGATTGAATCATTTTACTTTCTATTCATTTTTTTATTCATTTTTGTATTTCTTTCTATTACAATGAAGATGAAGCAACTCTCATGTTTCGTAACTGATTGATTGAATTCCAATGAAAACCTATGTTTATAGGAAATTCTCGAATATTCCTTACTTCATATAGAACTGAAATCCTAATGACTAGAATTACCTAAGTTTTAGAATGTCTTGTTTAAGAGACTAACTATTTTTTTTTGTTTTGATTGGAATTCAATTATGGAATACCATTCTGAACTTAATTAACTATTTGAATTTTCCCTTCCTTTTATCCCCCCATCTTATATGGGGGATAGACCCCCGTACCATATATCTATATATGAAGTATACTTGATATATAAATTGATTTAAATAGAAAACCTTTGTATATATTCTATATTATTAAAACAAAATCCAAAATATATATGAAAAATATGCTAAATGAAAAATATGCTAAAAAATTCTTGTCTTATCCGCATTAGAGAAAATGAAATAAAAAAGAATTCTGAATTTCAGTTCAGTATCTAAGTATAAATACTAAGAAAAAGCAGAAAGAAGGATTGATTTGCGGCAATAGATGTCTTTCACATACAACTAGAAAAAAGTAATCTCCTTTTTAAATGGCAGTTCCAAAAAAACGTACTTCGATGTCAAAAAAGCGTATTCGTAAAAATCTTTGGAAGAAAAAGACTTATTTTTCCATAGTACAATCTTATTCTTTAGCAAAATCAAGATCATTTTCCAGCGGCAGCGAGCATCCAAAACCAAAGGGTTTTTCTGGGCAACAAACAAATAATCTGGTTTTGGAATAATTTGAATTGACCTATCCAAAAGAAATTCCAATTATTTAATATGAATAATTCGGATTAATTAATGAATGTACTTTTATGTGTCGAATTCCTCGGTACAATATTCTTAGAACTAACCCCTCTGATATATAGAACAAAAGTTTTTGCTATACTGTGTCCTAAGTATTCTTTTCCTATCAACGAACTTTTCATAATAGAATCCTCATAATAAAATATGAGGATTCTATTATGAAAAGTAGAGTATTCTTGCAATAGGACTTACAACTTCTACCTATCTTATCCAAAATCCACAAATAAATTGGTTTAGGCTTGGTAAATCGTATTAATAAGAGAATAAAGGCTTTCATTCTAGAAATTTTGCTAAAATCCAAAATTCTTTGTATTTAATGATGAAATTCTAGAAATTCTAATGGATAGATAGAAAAGGTTTTTTGGATTTTGTCCATTGCATTGAAAGATTTGAAAAAATTTCAATGAGAAACTAATTAGAAAAAAATTAGTTCTATATTGCAACTGAGAAAAAACAGTTCCAACTCTTTCAAGCTTTGTTTCTATTGAGCAAAGCAAGAGTTTTTTGTTAAAAAAATCCGCAACGATACTACCAAACGAAGTCTATTTTAATGAAGATTCTAATGTTCCTAAATTCTATGGACTCTCCCAATCTCGACGATTTGCCAGAGAATAACTATTATTCTTTTAAGTTCCCTATTATTTCAAGTTAGCCGCCATGGTGAAATTGGTAGACACGCTGCTCTTAGGAAGCAGTGCTCAAGCATCTCGGTTCGAGTCCGAGTGGCGGCATTCTCGAAAAAGAATACAATAGATTAGAAAATGGATTCAATTCGAAATTTCCAATTTTGTAATGGGACCTTCTCCTTATGCTATTTGCAACTTTAGAACATATACTAACTCATATCTCTTTCTCAACTATTTCAATTGTGATTACGATTCATTTGATAACCTTATTAGTTCGTGAACTTGGGGGATTACATGATTCGTCAGAAAAAGGAATGATAGCAACTTTTTTATCTATAACAGGATTCTTAGTTTCTCGTTGGGCTTCTTCGGGACATTTTCCATTAAGTAATTTATATGAGTCATTGATCTTCCTTTCATGGGCTCTGTATATTCTTCATACGATTCCTAAGATACAGAACTCTAAAAATGATTTAAGCACAATAACTACGCCAAGTACTATTTTAACGCAAGGCTTTGCCACGTCGGGTCTTTTAACTGAAATGCATCAATCCACAATACTAGTACCTGCTCTACAATCTCAGTGGTTAATGATGCATGTCAGTATGATGTTACTAAGCTATGCAACTCTTTTGTGCGGATCCTTATTATCCGCCGCTCTTCTAATCATTAAATTTCGAAAGAATTTCGATTTCTTTTCTAAAAAGAAAAAAAATGTTTTACTTAAAACATTTTTCTTTAGTGAGTTTAGTGAGATTGAATATTTCTATGCAAAAAGAAGTGCTTTAAAAAACACCTCTTTTCCTTCATTTTCAAATTATTACAAATATCAATTAACTGAGCGTTTGGATTCTTGGAGTTATCGTGTCATTAGCCTAGGGTTTACCCTTTTAACCATAGGTATTCTTTGTGGAGCAGTATGGGCTAATGAGGCGTGGGGATCCTATTGGAATTGGGATCCTAAGGAAACTTGGGCATTTATTACTTGGACCATATTCGCAATTTATTTACATAGTAGAACAAATCCAAATTGGAAGGGTACGAATTCCGCACTTGTAGCTTCAATAGGATTTCTTATAATTTGGATCTGCTATTTTGGTATCAATCTATTAGGAATAGGTTTACATAGTTATGGTTCATTTACATTACCATCTAAATGATTACATAACATAAAACCTTCATGAAATGAAAGTTTTTCCATTTTTGTTTGATTTGAGAACCCCTTGAACGCCTTCTCAAAGGGTTCTCAAAAATTCGAGATATATCTAATTAGACTTAGACTTTTTTACTTTTTTCTGAATTATTTGGTTTTTCCACTATGGAATATAGAGTATAGAGCGGACTAGTTAAAAAAAAAAAATCCTATTTAGGATAATAATTGGATAAGAGAGCCTCTACCCTGTCAACGGATAGCGAGAGAACAAAATCTGGATAAATACCAATTCCTATTACTGGTAAAAAGATACAGATTAAAAGAAAGAGTTCTCGCGGTCCAGAATCCACAAAATTTGCGTTTGGAACATGAAATAGCTTGTATCCATAGAACATCTGGCGTAACATAGATAATAAATAAATAGGAGTTAATATCATTCCAATTGCCATTACAAAAGTAATTAGCATTTTTGGCATTAACAGAAATTTGGGACTAGTAATTAGTCCAAAAAATACTACTAATTCTGCAACAAAACCGCTCATTCCTGGTAAGGCAAGAGAAGCCATTGAAAAGCTACTAAACATGGTAAAAATTTTCGGCATTGGGATAGATATCCCCCCCAGTTCTTCGAGATAAACAAGACGCATTCTATCACAAGCCGTTCCCGCCAAGAAAAAAAGTGTAGCACCAATAAATCCATGGGATAGTATTTGTAAAATAGCTCCATTGAGTCCAATGTTGGTTATGGAACCAATTCCTATAATTATGAAACCCATGTGAGATACGGAGGAATAGGCTATTCTTTTTTTGAAATTTCGTTGACCAAGAGAAGTTGAAGCTGCATAGATTATTTGCATCGCTCCTATTATTACCAACCAGGGGGAAAATAGATAATGAGCATGAGGTAACAATTCCATATTGATCCGAATCAATCCGTATGCTCCCATCTTTAATAGGATTCCCGCTAAAAGCATACATGTACTGTAATGCGCTTCCCCATGGGTATCTGGTAACCACGTATGTAGGGGTATAATTGGCAATTTGACAGCATAAGCAATAAGGAAGCCCAAATAAAATAGTATTTCCAATGTTGCAGGGTATGATCGATTAATTAATCTTTCCAAATCTAATCTTGGTTCGTTGGAACCATATAAGCCCATACCTAGAACTCCGATTAAGAAAAAAATGGAACCGCCTGCAGTATACAAAATAAACTTTGTAGCTGAATACAGACGCCTCTTTCCCCCCCACATGGATAAAAGTAAGTAAACAGGAATTAATTCTAACTCCCACATGATAAAAAAAAGTAAAAGGTCTCGCGAAGAAAATAATCCTATTTGACCACTATACATTGCTAGCATCAGGAAATAGAATAATCGCGAATTCCGGGTAACCGGCCAAGCTGCTAAAGTAGCTAAAGTAGTGATAAATCCTGTCAATAAAATAGATCCTAATGAAAGTCCATCGATTCCCAATCTCCAGTGGAAATCAAAGACATCTATCCATTTAGAATCCTCCTTTAATTGGATTAAGGGATCCTCCAATTGGAAATGATAACAGAATGCATAAGTCATTAGAAGGAATTCTAATAAACAAATAGATATAGTATACCACCTAACGATTTTGTTTCCCCTATGAGGTAAAAAGAAAATTAATGAACCTGCAAATATCGGCAAAACAACAAGTATTGTTAACCAAGGAAAATAACTCATGATAAAGTGATAAAGACAAGATACGTTTTGACCAGAAAAGCCCGTGCTCGCTTATTTCGAGCACAGGCTTCTTCGGTAAAGAGGAATCAGACGATTCAAGTGGAGTTTTTTGTAACGTATCAATAAGATAGAGCCATGCTGCGGGTTGTTTCAGGCCCTAAATAAACGCGGACACTTAAAAAATCTGTTGGGCAGGCAGATTCGCATCTCTTACAACCCACACAATCTTCGGTTCTCGGGGCAGAAGCAATTTGCTTGGCTTTACACCCATCCCAGGGTATCATTTCTAATACATCTGTTGGACAAGCTCGTACACATTGAGTGCATCCTATACATGTATCATAAATTTTTACGGAATGTGACATTGGATCTATAAATTTTCCTTTTCAACATAAAAATTTTCGATCTGGTAAAAATGAAATTAGTACTATATGAGTCATATGTATTGTAGGCACCAGACGAAGCAATGGTTTATCCAAACTTCAACAAATAAATAATGCAATATATTTCTTAATCCGTTTGTGAGAAAGCGTGAAAAGAGCCAAGAGACTTGAATTTTGGGCTTCAACAATCATAATTATACGAATTGTACATACGAATTCGAACTAGCCAATAAATTGGCTATCGTCTTTTCAATATAAATTATTGCAATATTCAAATTGCAATATCAATGAATTGCAAAAATTCAATAAGTAAAAAAGAATACTATACAATAACCTACTCAAAAAATAGATATTCTAAAATAATAAAATAATAAGAAAATAGTATTCGATTTCTATTCATCTTAATATTTGAATTTTATATTATCATTATATGTGCGCCTTTGTTTATTTGTTTAGAGGATTCTATGTCTAATTATTCAAAAGTCTAATTATTCAAAAAATTAGATTGATTGATACGAGTTGATTTCCTGTTACGATGGATGGAAGAAAGAATGGATAGTCCAATAGCTGCTTCAGCAGCCGCAAGGGCTATAACAAAAATTGCGAAAATGTCTCCTTTTAATTGGCGACTATCAAATAGATCAGAAAATGTTACGAGATTTAGATTAATTGAATTCAGTATAAGTTCAAGACATATTAGAGCTCTAACCATGTTTCGGCTTGTGATCAATCCATAGATACCAATCGAAAATAAATAGACACTCAAAAAAAGTACATGCTCAAACATCATTAACTAACTCCTTATCAATCTCGATTCATTTCAATATGAGGACAAGAATTGAACCGATTCAATTAATTAGAATAGAACAATTACACAACAAAAGAGAAAAGAAGGTATTTGTTGGCAGTAGATGGGTTTTACTAAATCAAAATTGTGATTCTTTAGTTATTTATTTTAGTTACTTATTTTAGATTTGAAATTCTAAGAATTTTGACTCATTCTAAGTATTTCTTATTGCCGAGCCATAGTAATTGCACCTATTAAAGAAACTAGAAGAATTATGGAAATGAGTTCAAACGGAAGATAAAAATCAGTTGCTAAATGAATCCCAATTTGTTGAACGTTATTTATGAGACCCTGTTCTACTATTTGGTTTGATCTTGTAGTCCAAAGAATTCCATACCATGACGTATCTGGGATAGTAGTCATTAGTGAAAAAAGAATAGTTATACAAACGAGTGAAGTGAACCCATCTCCAATAGTCCAATAATTCTTATTTTTAGACCATTCTGAGCCATCTATGAACATTACGGCAAATATGATCAAGACATTTATGGCTCCCACATAAATAAGAAGTTGTGCGACAGCTACAAAGTAGGAATTCAATAAAATATAGAATAAGGATATACAAATAAGAACTAATCCCAGCGAAAAGGCAGAATAAATTGGGTTGGTAAGTAATACTACTCCTATGCCCCCTAGTAGAAGAAAAAATTCCCCAAATAGCACAAGAATCTCATGTATTGGTCCAGGTAAATCCATTATGGATAAGAAAAAATTAATAGTATAAAATTTTTCATGAACTGACTAAAACTAAAAGATTCAAGGAAGGAAAAAGGGATTAGGATATTTTTTGTATATAAGTTGTATAGTTAGAAATCACATCACGAAAATCAACTCTCATTTTAAATCAGGAATAATTTGCAATAAGCAGTAGTTATTCGTTTTTCTTTATAGTTAGTAAAGAACTATTGGATTTTTCTAACAAAAAAGAAAAATCCTAGTAATTAGTAATCGTTCTTGAATTCAAAGATTTTTCTTCGTCTATTTTACTTTGAGTCGAATTCCTAATTGTTTGAATTGTGTAATCTCCCATTATGGAGATTGGTAACCGACTCAAAGCAATTTGATTGTAATTCAATTCATGACGATCATAAGTAGAAAGTTCATATTCTTCAGTCATTGATAAACAGCTTGTCGGACAGTACTCAACACAATTACCACAAAATATACAAACTCCAAAATCAATACTATAATTAAGCAATTGTTTCCTTTTAATATCCTTTTCAAATCTCCAATCCACAAGGGGTAGATCTATCGGGCATACGCGAACACATACTTCACAAGCAATACATTTATCAAATTCAAAGTGGATTCGCCCCCGGAAACGCTCCGATGTAATTGATTTTTCATAAGGGTAGTGAATCGTTATAGGTAAACGATTTGTGTGGGATAAGGTAATTATGAAACTTTGACCAATGTACCTTGCAGCGCGTATTGTTTGTTGACCATAACTCATGAACCCAGTTACCATAGGGAACATATTATAAATATCTATGAAAAAGGTATGTTTCTTTCTCTTGTTTGAGAGAATTTTTGTGTTGAAAATATTCTTACTATTATTGTATTATCTTATTTATAGTGAAACAAGTTGGGAAGAAGTTGTTAATAAGAGATTGCCCAGGGAAATAGGTAAAAGAAATTTCCATCCAAGATTTAATAACTGATCCATTCTCATCCTGGGTAAAGTCCATCTTATTGTGATAGAAATGAAGAGAAATAAATAAGCTTTAGTTAATGTAATAAAGATACCCATTGTCATTTCCAAAATTCCAACCATTTTATTCATTTGGAAAAATCCAAAAAAGGATATATAGGGAATAGATAAATTCCACCCGCCTAAGTAGAGAACTGTTACAAATAAAGAGGAAACTAATAAATTTAGGTAAGAAACAAGATAAAATAAACCATATTTGATACCGGAATATTCGGTTTGATAACCTGCTACTAATTCTTCCTCTGCTTCTGGTAAATCAAAGGGTAATCTTTCACATTCTGCCAAAGAAGAAATTAGAAAAACCAGAAAACCTATAGGCTGACGCCAAAGATTCCATCCAAAAAAACCATATTTTGACTGTGCTTCAACTATATCAACTGTACTTGAACTGTTAGATAATCATAGTCGATGATAACATCACAGTTCCCACCGCTATTCCAAAACCGTACATGAAACCTTAGCTTCATACGGCTTCTCTATGATCAGAAAAAAGGAAAGGGTTGTTTCATTTCGGTATTATCCCCCTGGGCATAGATAGAATTAGGTAAGATAAAATCGATTGGAAAGTCCTAAATTAGACCAAAGGAATTCCGTCTGCTAGAATAAGAAAAAGCGCTTCCGAATTGATCTCGTCCTTTATAATATAATGAGAATTTTTCTTTGTTCAGCAATAACTTAATCTTGGAATAAAACACTCGTTATAGCAATTAATAAATGAAAAGAATTGGGCATTAGTTCATGAGGAATTCTGTATGAATATGAATAGAGGAAGGAAAGAATAAATAAAGATCTTTTTTTTGTATTGCATTCCATATCTTTTGTCCTATTCTTCTTTCCCCCGGGAGGGGTACTTAAAAAGAAAAAAGGAATAAAGGGTTAATTCGTTCTTGATAGCCATTTCCTTAACAAGTGAATGGGAACATACTCTGGATCGGAATCCGAAGAAAGTACTACTTGATCATTTCCACCAATTTCAAGTCCTTATTATGATTCCTTTTATGAGGAAAAATCTCTAATGCCTTAGATTTCCTCATTACTAATCCTTTATGTACTTTAGTGTTCCTAACCCCTCACTAACTTTTGATGGATTCCTCTTATGATTATAAGTTATAGTAATAACTAGGAATATTCTAGTAATGGAATTCCATATCGCGAATCCTTTATTCTTGCCCGCTTCAAGATATGATGACTAATCAAAAAATCTCAACCTTGGGGTAAAGAGTTTACACTGCTTATGTTTACTTCAACTTTTTTCTTGTACGTAGGAAATGAGATTTTTTCTTTTTACTACAAATTAATAAGCTGTTTTGTTTCACTCATATAGCTATCTAGTTTAACTTACCAACCCGAATATAGAATAAGAAAAGGAAGATAAATATTCAATGGATTTTAGAGGAAAAAGATCCTATTTTAACGAATCACACGTAGAGATATTGCTAGCACACAAAAAGTTAATGGTATTTCATAACTAATAGATTGAGCAGCAGCTCGTAGACCGCCTAAAAAAGAATATTTATTATTTGAGCTATATCCTGCCATAAGAAGACCAATAGGAGCAATACTTGAAATGGCAATCCATAAAAAAACACCAATACTAAGATCGGCTAAAACAAAATGATATCCTAAAGGGATAACTAAAAAACTTAATAAAATTGATATGACTGCTATAGAGGGTCCAATGCTAAATAAAGGAATATCTCCTCGGGATGGCAGGATATCCTCCTTAAAAAGTAGCTTAGTTCCATCGGCTATAGCTTGAAGCAGTCCCAGGGGGCCAGCATATTCAGGACCAATACGTTGTTGTATCGATGCGGATATTTCTCTTTCTAACCACACAATTACCAGTACTTCTATTGTGATTCCCAGTAGGAGGGTCAAAATAGGTAGAATCCATATCAGTCCATAGACTTCTTTTAATAATTCCGATTTCGAAAAAGAATTGATAGTTTCTACCTCTACCCTATCTATTATCATTTCAACGATCAACTTCCCCCATAATGATATCTATACTACCTAATATCGTCATGATATCAGCCAATTTCATTTTTTTAACTAGTTGAGGAAGAATTTGCAAATTAATAAAACCAGGTGGACGAATTTTCCATCTCCAGGGGAAAAGACTATCATCTCCTACCAGATAAATTCCTAATTCACCTTTTGGAGCTTCCACTCTTACATAAAGCTCTTGCTTTGACAATTCAAAATTGGGCGAAGGTTTTTTACCAAGAAATCGATATTCAAAATCATTCCATTCGGAATTCTTTGCTTTCTTAAAGCGTCGGACTTCTAAATTCTCATAAGGACCCCCAGGAATTTTCTCTACAGCCTGTTGAATAATTTTGATGGATTCCCTCATTTCACCCATTCGTACTAAATAGCGAGCTAATGAATCCCCTTCTTTTTGCCATTGGATTTTCCAATCAAATTGGTTGTAAGACTCATAAGGATCAACTTTACGAAGATCCCATTGTATTCCAGAAGCTCGTAACATCGGTCCCGATAAGCCCCAATTTACTGCTTCTTCTCCGCTAATAAAACCGACTCCTTCAACTCGTTCTATAAAAATGGGATTCTGTGTAATAAGTTGTTGATATTCAACAACTCCTCGTAAAAAATAATCACAGAAATCTAAACATTTATCGATCCATCCATAAGGTAGATCGGCGGCTACTCCTCCGATGCGAAAGTAATTATGCATCATTCGCATACCTGTAGCAGCTTCAAATAGATCATATATCAATTCTCTCTCTCTAAAAATATAGAAAAAAGGAGTCTGTG